TAATCTAATATGAATGATTCACTATTCACTCGATTTTCGGTTTTTTGATCATAATCATTATGTAGGAGAGATGGCCGAGTGGTTGAAGGCGTAGCATTGGAACTGCTATGTAGGCTTTTGCTTACCGAGGGTTCGAATCCCTCTCTCTCCTTACCTTCACCTAATTTACCGATCTTACTAATCACAATAGATCAAATAGCAATGGATACGACTATTCCAACAGTTAGACCTTTCTTTGATATGGATTCTCTATTCCTAATGGCTGTGGTACGGAAAAGACTGTTAAAGAAAAGAGTAGACAAGGAATGAAAATATCCCTCTCGGTCTATGACACCTAAACGAAAGAAAAATACGGATCAAACCCTTATTTATCTTAACCTTAGGTTAATTTAATTCGCCGAAAGGGAGCAAAATGGGGTCGAACCCTTATTCTTATTAGTTTTTTTTTTATTTTTGTTAGGTTTAAGTCTGACGAGAATAATATTCTACAACTAACAATTCATTTATTTTCAAACCGACCCACTTACTATCTATTATTTGATTGACTAATCCTTTATATTGAAATGCTTGAAGAGTCAAATGGTTTGGCAATTCCTCATTAGGGGATGAATCGAGAGAATTTTGAATTAGAGTTTTAGATTTTTGTTCATCCCTCGCCGCAATAGTATCTCGGGGTTTGCAGCGATAACTTGGTATATCTACTATACGACCATTGACTAAAATATGTCTATGGTTAACTAATTGGCGAGCTCCCGGAATAGTCGGAGCCATACCCAACCGAAAAAGGATGTTATCCAGGCGCATTTCAAGCAATTGTAGTAAAACCTGACCTGTTGACCCCTTTGCCTTTCCGGCGATACGAACGTATTTAAGTAATTGTCGTTCTGTAAGACCATAATGAAAACGCAATTTTTGTTTTTCTTCTAGGCGAATACGATATTGGGATTTTTTCCCGGAACGCGATTGGTTTCTAAGATCACTTCCAGCTCTGGGCCTTTTATTAGTTAGCCCTGGTAAAGCCCCCAGGCGACGTATTTTTTTGAAACGAGGACCTCGGTAACGCGACATAAAGACTCCTTCTTCTTAATTTATATTTAATTATTATTATTAATTCTTATTGATGAAATTTCATTCTACAGAATAAATCTAAACTAAAAATGAACTAAATTCTAAATAAAGACAAATTTACTGAAGTATTATTCTATTAAAGATGAGTTGGATAAATATCCAGATCTTTATATTCTATATATAGAAAAAGAAAAGGATTCTTTTTATTAGATAATTGGAAATTCCTATAACATAAAAAATAATTGGCTTTTGCGAAAAGAGGAAGACACTTTTTTTTTTTCAATATTCTGTGATTTCAAAGATGCATTATCAATCATGTAAAACATCGAATAAAATAAATAGAGAAAAGCCGACTATCGGAATCGAACCGATGACCATCGCATTACAAATGCGATGCTCTAACCTCTGAGCTAAGCAGGCTCACATAGCATAAATTCGACATACATAAGAATTCACTCTCAGAATTTTGCTATTAACTATTTAAATTCTTGGCTATTCATATTCGCTATTATGATTATGAATATATTAATTAATAATTTAAAGATTAAAGACTAGAATATAGAATTTCAAATAACTGTTAAATATTATATATATATATAATAGAACATAACAATTAATGTAGCGATATATAATAAAAAAATTTTTATCACAATTAAATTTATAATAAAAAAAAAAAAAAGAATCGACCGTTCAAGTATTCGAAATTTTTTGGGGAAAGGAGTGGAAGAGAGACAGATGTTTAGGGTATGTATCCACCTATATTGAATTGCGGATACAGAAATGATAAAATAGTTTTTGATTGGACCGAATAGGAGCCTCCTATAGATATAGAATATGAAAGAAGATAGACAAGAAATCAAAGACAAAGAGGAGAAAACACTTTTTCGAGACAGGAATCGCCATCTATCTAATGAATTCAACTGTTCCGCTATAAATGAAAGAAAAAATATAAATAAAAGAAAAAAGGGAACGAGATCACAATGAGATTTTCATCTCAAAAAGGGGGATATGGCGAAATCGGTAGACGCTACGGACTTAATTGGATTGAGCCTTGGTATGGAAACTTACTAAGTGATAACTTTCAAATTCAGAGAAACCCTGGAATTAATAAAAATGGGTAATCCTGAGCCAAATCACGTTTTCCGAAAACAAACAAAGGTTCAGAAAGCGAAAATAAAAAAGGATAGGTGCAGAGACTCGATGGAAGTTGTTCTAACGAATGGAGTTGATTGTCTTACATTGGTAGAGGAATCCTTCTAACTTCAGAAAAGATGAAGGATAAACCTGTATACATAATACAGAAGAATTGGTATGAATCGATTCCATATTGAAGAAAGAATCGAATATCCATTGATCAAACCATTCACTCCATAATCTGATAGATCTTTTAAAGAACTGATTAATCGGACGAGAATAAAGATAGAGTCCCGTT